GTGTATCATGCCTGAATCTAACTGGGGTTCGCGGTGGCGGAGGAACCAGATCGGAAAAAGGAGGGATTCTAGTTGTAAGATATCGAATGAAACCGTAGCTGGAATTGAGATCTCATTCAAAGAGAAAGATCTCAAATATCTGGAGTCTCCTTTTGTATCCTATACGGATGATCCGATCCGCAAGGACCATGATTGGGAATTGTTTGATCGTCTTTCTCCGAGGAAGAAGCGAAACATAATTAACTTGAATTCGGGACAGCTATTCGAAATCTTAGTGAAACACTGGATTTGTTATCTCATGTCTGCTTTTCGTGAAAAAAGACCTATTGAAGTGGAGGGTTTCTTCAAACAACAAGGAGCTGGGTCAACTATTCAATCAAATGATATTGAGCGTGTTTCCCATCTCCTCTCGAGAAACAAGTGGGGTATTTCTTTGCAAAATTGTGCTCAATTTCATATGTGGCAATTCCGCCAAGATCTCTTCGTTAGTTGGGGTAAGAATCCGCACGAATCGGATTTTTTGAGGAACGTATCGAGAGAGAATTGGATTTGGTTAGACAGTGTGCGGTTGGTAAACAAGGATCGGTTTTTTAGCAAGGTACGGAATGTATCGTCAAATATGCAATATGATTCGACAAGATCTATTTTCGTTCAAGTAACGGATTCTAGCCAATTGAAAGGATCTTCTGATCAATCCAGAGATCATTTAGATTCCATTAGTCATGAGGATTCGGAATATCACACATTGATCAATCAAAGCGAGATTCAACAACTAAAAGAAAGATCGATTCTTTGGGATCCTTCCTTTTTTCAAACGGAACGAACAGAGATAGAATTAGACCGATTCCCGAAACGCCTTTCTGGGGATTCCTCAATGTCCCGACTATTCACGGAACGTGAGAAGCCGATGATTATTCATCGGCTTCCGGAAGAAATCGAAGAATTTCTTGGGAATCCTACAAGATCAATTCGTTCTTTTTTCTCTGACAGGTGGTCAGAACTTCATCTGGGTTCGAATCCTACTGAGGGGTCCACTAGAGATCAGAAATTGTTGAAGAAACAACAAGATTTTTCTTTTGTCCCTTCCAGGAGATCGGAAAATAAAGAAATGGTTGATATATTCCGGATAATTACGTATTTACAAAATACCGTCTCAATTCATCCTATTTTATCAGATCCGGGATGTGATATGGTTCCGAAGGATGAACCGGATATGGACAGTTCCAATAAGATTTCATTCTTAAACCAAAATTCATTTTTTGATTTATTTCATCTATTCCATGACCGGAACAGGGGAGGATACACGTTGCACCACGATTTTGAATCCGAAGAGAAATTTCAAGAAATGGCAGATCTATTAACTCTATCAATAACCGAGCCGGATCTGGTGTATCATAAGGGATCGGCCTTTTCTATTGATTCCTACAGATTGGATCAAAAAAAATTCTTGAATGAGGTATTCAACTCCAGGGATGAATCGAAAAAGAAATCTTTATTGGTTCTACCTCCTATTTTTTATGAAGAGAATGAATCTTTTTATCAAAGGATCAGAAAAAAATGGGTCCAGATCTCCTGCGGGAATGCTTTGGAAGATCCAAAACAAAAAAGAGTGGTATTTGCTAGCAACAACATAATGAAGGCAGTCAATCAATATAGATTTATCCAAAATCTGATTCAAATCCAATATAGCACCCATGGGTACATAAGAAATGTATCGAATCAATTCTTTAAGAGATCCGATCGCAACTTCGAATATGGAATTCAAAGGGATCAAATAGGAAATGATACTCTGAATCATAGAACTATAATGAAATATACGATCAACCAACATTTATCGAATTTGAAAAAGAGTCAGAAGAAATGGTTCGATCCTCTTATTTCTCGAACCGAGAGATCCACGAATCGGTATCCTGATGCATATAGATACAAATGGTCCAAGGGGAGCAAGAATTTACAGGAACATTTGGAACATTTCGTTGCTGAGCAGAAGAGCCTTTTTCAAGTAGTGTTCGATCGATTACGTATTAATCAAAATTCGATTGATTGGTCCGAGGTTATCGACAAACAATATTTTTCTAAGTCACTTCGTTTCTTTTTGTCCAAGTCGCTTCTCTTTTTGTCTAAGTCACTTCCTTTTTTCTTTGTGAGTATCGGGAATATCCCCAGTCATAGGTCCGAGATCCACATTTATGAATTGAAAGGTCCGAATGATCAACTCTGCAATCAGTTGTTAGAATCAATAGGTGTTCAAATTGTTCATTTGAATAAATGGAAATCCTTCTTATTGGATGATCATGATACTTCCCAAAAATCGAAATTCTTGATCAATGGAGGAAGAATATCACCATTTTTGTTCAATAAGATACCAAAGTGGATGATTGAATCATTCCATACCCGAAATAATCGCAGGAAATCCTTTGATAACGCGGATTCCTATTTCTCAATGATATCCCACGATCGAGACAATTGGCTGAATCCTGCGAAACCATTTCATAGAAGTTCATTGATATCTTCTTTTTATAAAGCAAATCGACTTCGATTCTTGAATAATCCACATCACTTCTGGTTCTATTGTAACAAAAGATTCCCTTTTTATGTGGAAAAGGCCCGTATCAATAAGTATGATCTTACGTATGGACAATTCCTCAATATCTTGTTCATTCGCAAGAAAATATTTTCTTTGTGCGTCGGTAAAGGTAAAAAAAAACATGTTTTTGGGGAGAGAGATACTATTTCACCAATCGAGTCACAGGTATCTAACATATTCATACCTAATGATTTTCCACAAAGTGGTGACGAAACATATAACTTGTACAAATCTTTCCATTTTCCAATTCGACCCGCTCCATTCGTTCGTAGAGCTCTTTACTCGATCGCAGACATTTCTGGAACACCTCTAACAGAGGGACAAATTGTTCATTTTGAAAGAACTTATTGTCAACCTCTTTCAGATATGAATCCATCTGATTCAGAAGGGAAGAACTTGCATCAGTATTTCAATTTCAATTCAAACATGGGGTTGATTCACACTCCATATTCTGAGAAATATTTACCATCCGAAAAGAGAAAAAAAAGGAGTCTTTGTCTAAAGAAATGCGTTGAGAAACGGCAGATGTATAGAACCTTTCAACGAGATAGTACTTTTTCAAATCTCTCCAAATTGAATCTGTTCCAAACATATATGCCATGGTTCCTTACTTCGGCAGGGTGCAAATATCTAAATCTCACCCTTTTAGATACTTTTTCAGACCTATTGCCGATACTAAGTATCAGTCAAAAATGGGTATCCATTTTTCATGATATTATGCGTGGATCAGATATATCATGGCCAATTCCTCAGAAAAAATTGTGGGCGATTCTTCCACAATGGAATCTGATAAGTGAGATTTCGAGTAAGTGTTTACATGATCTTCTTCTGTCTGAAGAAACGATTCGTCGACATAATGAGTCACCCGTTCCATTGATATGGGCACATCTGAGATCACCAAATGCTCGGGAGTTACTCTATTCAATCCTTTTCTTTCTTCTTGTTGCTGGATATCTAGTTCGTACACATCTTCTCTTTGTTTCCCGAGCCTCTAGTGAGTTACAGACAGAGTTCGAAAAGATCAAATCTTTGATGATTCCATCATACATGATTGAGTTGCGAAAACTTCTGGATGGGTATCCTACATCTGAACGGAATTCTTTCTGGTTAAAGAACCTCTTTCTAGTTGCTCTGAAACAATTCGGAGATTCTCTAGAAGAAATACGGGGTTCTGCTTCTGGCGGCAACATGCTATTGGGTGGTGGTCCCGCTTATGGGGTCAAATCAATACGTTCTAAGAAGAAATATTGGAATATCAATCTCGTCGATATTATGGATCTCATAAGTATCATACCAAATCCCATCAATCGAATCACTTTTTCGAGAAATACGGGACATCTAAGTCGTACAAGTAAAGAGATCTATTCATTGATACGAAAAAGAAAAAACGTGAACGGTGATTGGATTGATGATAAAATAGAATCCTGGGTTGCGAACAGTGATTCGATTGATGATGAAGAAAGAGAATTCTTGGTTCAGTTCTCCACCTTAACGACAGAAAAAAGGATTGATCAAATTCTATTGAGTCTGACTCATAGTGATCATTTATCAAAGAATGATTCTGGTTATCAAATGATTGAACAACCGGGATCAGTTTACTTACGATACTTAGTTGACATTCATAAAAAGAATCTAATGAATTATGAGTTCAATAGATCCTGTATAGCAGAAAGACGGATATTCCTTGCTCATTCTCAGACAATCACTTATTCACAAACCTCGTGTGGGGCTAATAGTTTTCATTTCCCATCTCCTGGAAAACCCTTTTCGCTCCGCTTAGCCCTATCCCCCTCTAGGGGTATTTTAGTGATAGGTTCTATAGGAACTGGACGATCCTATTTGGTCAAATACCTAGCGACAAACTCCTATGTTCCTTTCATTACGGTATTTCCGAACAAGTTCCTGGATGACAAGCCTAAAGGTTATCTTATTGATGATATCGATATTGATGATAGTGACGATATTGATGATAGTGACGATATTGATGATAGTGACGATATCGATGATGACCTTGATACGGAGCTGCTAACTATGACGAATGCGCTAACTATGTATATCACGCCGAAAATAGACCGATTTGATATTACCCTTCCATTCGAATTAGCAAAAGCGATGTCTCCTTGCATAATATGGATTCCAAACATTCATGATCTGTATGTGAATGAGTCGAATTACTTATCCCTCGGTCTATTAGTGAACCATCTCTCCAGGGATTGTGAAAGATGCTCCACTCGAAATATTCTTGTTATTGCTTCGACTCATATTCCCCAAAAAGTGGATCCTGCTCTAATAGCTCCGAATAAATCAAATACATGCATTAAGATACGAAGGCTTCTTATTCCACAACAACGAAAGCACTTTTTCACTCTTTCCTATACTAGGGGATTTTACTTGGAAAAGAAAATGTTCCATA